AAAATAGGTATTGTTATAGGATTAAACAAAGGGATTCGCAAATAAAAGCGCTAAGGCTACAACCAGTCCATAAATTGTTAAAGCTTCCATAAAAGCCAAACTAAGCAATAAAGTACCTCGTATTTTTCCCTCCGCCTCGGGCTGTCTCGCGATCCCTTCTACAGCTTGGCCCGCAGCAGTACCTTGACCAACCCCAGGTCCAATAGAAGCAAGACCGACGGCCAACCCAGCAGCAATAACGGAAGCGGCAGAAATCAGTGGATTCATGATAAGTTCCTCACACCAAAATAAGTAAATAGTTAATGATACGATCAACCAAGAAATTATGACTTAATTATTCCATCACTAAGATCTATACAGTCGAAGGAACTAAGAACTCTGAATTGAAGTAATAATATTATTGAATCATTAGAACTACTTCCATATTTCTTTTTTAGTTTCTATTCACATAATTTTTGTGAATCCATATGACTTTTTTCTTCCATTTCTTTCTTTTTTCAAAACCATTCAAATTTTTCGTTTTTTTTTTTTTCTTGATTGAATCTATTTATTCATTCAATATTCACTTTATTCATTGAATAAATATTTCATTCACAATTACAAACGAAAGGGAAGGACTTCTATTGGAATCCCTATCTAAATTCACAGTATTAGATATTAATTAGATATATTTTTACTTCATATATAACTAATTAATATCTAATATCACATATACATGTGTTTCTTCCATAACGTAAATCAACTATTCATATCTTACATTCAATCGGATTCTAGAATAATTCTTCGAAAGATTCACAAGAGTTGTCTTATAGCAATCGGCACCTCCTTAATCCATTTTTTTTATAAATTGAACTCTTTTTTCTAGATTTTTCTTTTTTTATTCGACTACATGGGAACAATCAATCTACATGGACAAATTCCTTAGATCGAATCATTACATCGAAATAGTAGTATTTGATTGATCTAAGTTAATGTAATTTATTATTTATTCAAATTATCTTTTGGTCAATCGTTGAATTGGATGAAATCAACTTGAATGGGCATCATTCTATATAACAATAACATCTTTTTAAAGAATAGCACGCCATAATACTATAATAATACTATAAGTAATAGTATCCAAATTATTATTTATTATTCAGATTATGATTACTAATAGCTTATAATTATGGTTACTAATATCTAATAATGTTGAATATTGGAATTAAATGAACAAAACAATATAAAGAGAATATTCATTGGCGGGGATATAAATGGACCTAACTGGAATTTTAGGAAAAAGATCTTTTAGATCTCTTTCCTTTTTTTGTACTTCCCTGTTTGTTGCAACTCCCTAATATCTATAAGATCTTAAGCTTTTTTTACTATTCCTCTCTAGATCGTATATATCTTATTTATATTATAGAATATATTATATAAATATAATAAATATAATTTTAAATATAATAAATATAATTTGTTATAATTTTGATTATATAATTGATTTATATATTATGTTCCCTAAGCAGATTATCTTGATCCGCGCATATATTGCGTAAGTCTTAAGCTAAAAAAAGCCTATTTCGAAAACTAGTCAATGATGACCCTCCATGGATTCGCCTATATAAGCCGCAGCTAAAGTTGCAAAAATAAGAGCTTGAATACCGCTTGTAAATAATCCAAGTAACATGACAGGTATAGGAACCACTGAAGGTACTAAAGAAACAAGAACAACAACTACTAATTCATCAGCTAATATATTTCCGAAAAGTCGAAAACTAAGTGATAAGGGTTTTGTAAAATCTTCTAAGATATTAATGGGTAAAAGGATTGGAGTTGGTTGAATGTATTTACCGAAATAACCTAATCCTTTTTTGGTAAGACCCGCATAGAAATATGCTACTGACGTGAGTAAAGCTAAAGCAACGGTAGTATTTATATCATTTGTAGGTGCGGCTAATTCCCCATGAGGTAACTGTATGATTTTCCAAGGTAAAAGAGCACCTGACCAATTCGAAACAAAAATAAATAGAAACAAAGTTCCAATAAAGGAAACCCATGGACCGTATTCTTCTCCAATCTGAGTTTTGCTCACGTCTCGAATGAATTCAAGGACATATTCGAAGAAATTCTGACTGTCAGTAGGAATGGTTTGTGGATTACGAACAGCTATAATGGCTGAACCTAATAAGATAGCAATTACAACCCAAGAAGTAATAAGTACTTGGGCATGGACTTGAAAACCTCCTATTTGCCAATACAAATGTTGGCCAACTTCCACACCAGATATATCGTATAACCCTTTTAGTATGTTGATAGAACATAATAGAACATTCATATTGCCCTCTGAAAGAAATAGAACTTAAAAAAAAAAAGAATTATTTTGATTCAACCATCTATTTTTGACTTGCCTACTTGAATTATATATTTTTGATATCAACTAATCACATATCCTAAGTTACTTGTATCTCTTTTGCACGATTAAAGAATCGTAACCGATTTCATAAATCTATGGAGTTAC